TTCAAACGTCCAGTCCATCTTAACTGCAAAGGAAAATCTCCTTTAAAGAATATTTTTAGTTTTTCAATCGATTCTAAAAAATATTCTTCAATATTGTTTTGCTTCTTTAATTCAAAATATTGTTTTGAATTTGCTGGGCTAAAATTTAAAAAATTATCATCCTGCTCTTGCTTTGCCTTGCTATTTTGATTTTCACTAAAATTTGGTTTTATATTCAAATTAAAAAAAAGTAAGTTGCTTGGGATAAACCAAGGTTTCTCTTTATATTTATGATATAGTATCACAAACTCTGGAAAGAAAAAAACTTTCGGATTTGATATGAGGTGATTTAAAATTAAGAATTTTTCATTCATTCCCATCCAATCAAAAGATATTTCCATCCAATCAAAAAAGACCCTTTTGTAATTGATTTCGCAATTTGAATCAATTGGAAGATAAAAAATATGAAATTGATCCTTTATTTGGTCCTTATTAGGTTCAACCTGAATTTTTGTATTAAATTTCCACCCCAAATATTTTCTATCCGTATTTTTTTCCATATATATAATATCACTTTTTCCTAGATAATTCTTCATAGGAATATTCTTGAGTATGTTAAAAAAGTTTTCTTTATTTCTGGTGGAATTTTCCTGCTTCTTTTTTCTTTCTAATGATGTTCTATAAATACAGGATTTGTTCTTAGTTTCAGAATGAATATATTTATATGATAAAAGATCATATCTATAGTTTTTTTCAAAATTATCCTCTTTATTTGATAATAAATAGACTTTCAAATTTTGTTTTTTTTTGTAATCAAAAAAAGGGTCTTTTTCATAGGAATACTTTTTTTTTAAATCATTATTTTGAGAGGTATTTATCCCATTTCGCCATTTTTGGGGGTCTAATCTAGACCATGTAATCTGAGATAAATCGTATTGATAATGACCTCTTAACCAGTTTTTCCATGGATTCATTCCATAATTTGGAAGTTTCTTATGTCTTATTTCGGAATCAAATATTCCTTGTCTTCCAAAAAAATCCTTTATTTCATTCTTAAGAAAAAAAGATGGTCCATTATATTGAAGAATAGATCTTACCTTATTGAAGTTAATTGCTTGGGTTTGTGATAATTTAAAAAATACATATTTTTGTGACAAGTAAGATAAATAAAAAAAAATATGTGACTTTCGCTTACTATTTCTAAAATTATCAAATATCTTTTTTATAGTCATAGGCGAAATAAAGTCAATTTGATTTTGTTTTCTTTTATTAATCCTTTCTTGATCTTGATTTCTTTTATTATTGTCAATGTATTTCTCAACAATTTTTTTTGTTGATTCCATAAAAAGGTATAGAGTGATTCTGCGCATATTAATGATACATAGAAAGATATCAATGTATATTTTTTCAATGCAAAATTGAATTAATAATTCAATATTTTTTCTTTTTAATAGTTTCCAATTTTTTGGGGGTGATTCTCCATTATTCTTTTTATTTTTTTTCATTTTTTCTATTTGATTTCTGATTGTGTTTCTTCTATCAATTCTATGTTTCATTTCTTCTTTTGCCTGTAAATAATTTGTCCAACCTGTAGCTCGATTTTGACTAAGTGATTCATGAATTATCTTATTACTGATTATAGAATCATTTTCTGTTTGAGTTTTACTTGATTCATATATTTCTCTCGGTATAAATAATGGAATTTTTGTTCCTTTTAAAAGTTCTTTTATTATTTGTTTTACAAATAAAACAGCTTTTGTTTGTTTCTTTGTTATTTTTTTTAAAACTCTTCGAACTCTAAAATTGAATTTTCTGATTTCGACTTTATAGTCTATATCTTTAAAAATAGGTTCAAAAAAGGAAGGTGTTTTTCGAGGAGGCCCAAAAGGATATTCTGTTTCCATTCCCAAAACTGTTAAAAAACAAGAATCAAAATAATCCTGTTCCTTTCGATCGCTATCAGAGAGTCGTAGTTTAGATCTGTGCCAAGGTTTCAAATGAAAAGGATATAGGATTTTGATCTGAAAACCTTCTGTTAACCAATTTTTAGGAAATTCCGTTTTGGAGAATTGAAGACCATTATAGCTGCACTTTAGATAAATTTCTCTATTCCAATCTTGGAAATCCTCATACCATTCCGGAGATTGCCGTAATAAAATACGGCCAATATTCTTAACTATTATGAATAAGGGTAATTTAATATATCTTCTAAAAATTGATTGAGCTAGTAACAGAACACTTCTTGTTTTTTGTGCATATGGAATGTTATCCCAGAATTCCATTGCGTCTTCCTGGTTATTTTTTTTTATTTGGAATTGTTGATCTAAAATTTCGAATTCTGACTTTTTACCCAACCAATCTCTAATATAAAAAAAAAAATTCATTAGGTTAGATATAGGAAAAGGAAAATCCTCCATTTTTTCCAAAAAAAGGGGGGAATGGGGATTTCCTTGAGAGGGTCCCCAAATAACCATTTTACGCCTTTGAACGCGCATAGATCCTTTTATTACGGCTCGACGAA